ATAACTAGAAAGCTTCTCTGGTCCTTTACTAACCGGGGCTAAAAGTCCTGAAATCCAAAATACCAAAAGAGGAATAAGACTTGCTATTATTAGAAATGTCCAAAAAATATCATATTCGTGAAGCAGAAACATAAATGTACTCCCATTAATGTGGAATAGGCGGAACTGAATTAGTCGATTCAAGTTGGCATTGTCAATTTATCCATAACTTCTCTCTCTTTCTCGGTGAAGCAAGAATAGAATCTGTTTTGTTCAAACCAAAGAGAAAGGGCGCTTACTTTATTGCTTCTTTTGTGGCATATCTTCCTTAAGGATTCATCCAATGGAATCCCAACTCCCTTTCTTTTTGATTTCCTTTCTATTTAGATATGGTATAGACCTACTAATTCTTATACAAAGAAAATTCTTCCGCTTCACTTTGTTTTGCTTTCCCTGGAATCTCTAGAAAAAACAATTGCTCTATCCTTTATTTAAGGATAGTCAGAGACTATTAAATAAAAAAGAAAATACTTACTATTAATTAATTCGATTAGAATCTAATTGAAATAGGATGACTAATGTATGCAGCCTAATGAGGAAGAATACTAAAAAAAAGAACACTATTTCAGAATTATGAAACAAAATATCCAGTTTTATTATTTACTCTTTCTTTTTTTTTCTTTCGATTTTTTCTATTTACTAATTAATTAAATTAAAGTAAATTCAAATTAAAGTGTATCCATTTAGATAATGTATATTTTTATCTAATATTAATATACTTCAAACAAAATAGGAATTCACAAAATGGAGAAAATCATTGGAGTCATTCTAGGAAAGTCTAGGGACTTAGAGCATATCCTAGTTGAAGGAGGATGGAATTCAAATCAGGTAAGAGATCTTCCTTCTATTGATTTGATAGAAATTCTTTTTTCTTTTCTTGTCTCTATGATTTTCGATGAATGAGCCTATGGTAAAGCTTTTATCTCTATTCTATGGGGCAAATGACCGTCGAGTCTATAAACAAGTACTAATAAAGAAAAGAAAATTATACTAAAAGAAACATTGGATATCCATCCTAAAATCTAAAAAAAGACATATACATTAGGGCTATACGGATTCGAACCGTAGACCTTCTCGGTAAAACAGATCAAACGGATTATTATCGAAATGATTCGAACTGTTTCAAAGACCCAACATGCATTTTTCTGCATTGGGCTCTTTCATCAACTGGATGTGATGTAAAGATCAGTTAATCTACCATAGTTTTTCTTTACGGAAAGATAATAAAATGGCTCCCTGTGCTCTGATTGATTATTTGTATTATCATCTATCTAGGAGCAATACCAAAGTGTTTCAAAGGAGGATTACCTTGACTTAGGTATGCCTCGGGCTTAAATGAAATCAACCTAAGTGAAATGGAGTCTCTATCGTTCCGCCGCAAGAGTTGACTATGAGACTTCATACACCTTAAAGTTCATAGAACGAAAAGAAGTTTTTTGGAGGCCCTTATCCTCATTACGCCTAGCATTGAGTGGGCTGGATATTCACCTTATCAACTAGCAAATCAATAGGGTTCTATTTGATTAGGCACCTGAATTGGCACCTGAATCGGACTGAACCGACTGTTTGTCAGGCTACTGTTCTCCTATTCTTTCGAATCCATGAAGTAAGACATTGATTTTGCAATAAGATCTGTTATGTTCATTGCATAATAAGTTCCCTTGAAAAGCATTGGCGCACGTGTAAGCGAGTTGCTCTACCGAACTGAGCTATAGCCCTTATCAGAAATATCTTAACATATATAGAATTTCTTGTCAAGATGAGTATTCTCTAATGCTGGAGGATATCACTTTGATTTGTTTACTATATAACATAATAACATACCCATAAATAACATACCAATAACGGATCGGTATTGCTTATAAAAAGGATTCGATCTATAATCGATCGAAGTAATGTGGATTCTTTTATGGTGATAAATTGCCTACTTAACTCAGTGGTTAGAGTACTGCTTTCATACGGCGGGAGTCATTGGTTCAAATCCAATAGTAGGTAGGTAGAAAAATTCTTAGATAGCATTGGACTTACTTCGCTTCGCTATCTAATAACTTTTTCTACCCCTCTTTCCTTTTTCTTTATATCAATGAAACCTTTGGATTGTCTTCAATTGGATGGGGGAATCCAATTGACAGCCTCGACTCGTATCCTAGCTCGTCTGAGAGCTAGCTTCGCTTGAACCAATTCTTTCGTACCCTCAGCTTTACTCAAGTTAGCTTCGGCTATTTCAAGTGCCTCTTGAGCTTCTTCTGCATCAATGTCACTACCCAGTTCTGCATCATTCCCTAAAATAATGATCTCATTATTAACTATTCTCGCAAAACCGCTCCACAGAACCGCTGTTAACCATTGGTCGTTGAGGAGGCGTATTCTCAAAGGACCCATATCTACAGCTGTGTTAATGGGGGCGTGGTTTGGTAATACACCAATTTGCCCACTATTAGTAGATAAAATGATTTCTTTCACTTCACAATCCCAAATAATTCGTTTAGGAGTCAGTACATAAAGATTTAATTTCATTTCTTCAATTCGCTCTCCTCTTCTAATTTTATAGCTTTCGTGCTAGCTTCATCGATGTTTCCCACCAAATAAAAAGCCTGTTCGGGTAGGCCATCTAATTCTCCGGAAAGGATTAGTTGAAATCCCCTAATTGTTTCTGCAAGACCAACATACTTTCCTGGAGAACCGGTAAAAACTTCTGCCACAAAGAATGGTTGTGATAAGAACCGCTCAATTTTTCGTGCTCTTGCTACAGTTAAACGATCCTCCTCCGATAGTTCATCCAACCCAAGAATTGCGATAATGTCCTGAAGCTCTTTGTAACGTTGTAAAGTTTCCTTAACTCTTTGCGCAGTTTCATAATGTTCGTTGCCAACGATCCGAGGCTGTAACATAGTTGAGGTTGAATCTAAAGGATCTACTGCGGGATAAATACCCTTGGAAGCTAATCCTCTGGAAAGTACAGTAGTAGCGTCCAAATGTGCAAATGTTGTGGCAGGAGCAGGGTCAGTCAAATCGTCCGCAGGTACATAAACTGCTTGGATCGAAGTTATAGATCCCTTTTTGGTAGAAGTAATTCTTTCTTGCAAAGAACCCATTTCTGTACTAAGGGTAGGTTGATAACCCACTGCGGAGGGCATTCGCCCTAATAAGGCGGATACCTCCGATCCTGCTTGAACAAAACGAAAGATATTATCGATGAATAAAAGCACGTCTTGCTTATTAACATCTCGGAAATATTCTGCCATAGTTAGGGCAGTTAAACCAACTCTCATACGAGCTCCCGGCGGTTCATTCATTTGGCCATAGACTAGAGCTACCTTTGATTCCTCAATATTTTTTTCATTAATTACTCCGGATTCCTTCATTTCCATATAAAGATCATTTCCTTCACGAGTCCGTTCCCCGACTCCGCCAAATACAGATACGCCCCCGTGAGCTTTAGCAATGTTATTGATTAATTCCATGATGAGTACTGTTTTACCTACTCCCGCCCCTCCAAATAGTCCGATTTTTCCTCCACGCCGATAAGGAGCTAAAAGATCGACCACCTTAATACCTGTTTCAAAGATAGATAATTTCGTATCTAACTCGATAAAGGCAGGCGCGGATCTGTGAATAGGGAATGTTGCACTAGTATCTACAGGACCCAAATTGTCAATAGGCTCCCCAAGAACGTTAAAAATTCGTCCGAGAGTAGTTCCACCGACTGGAACACTGAGAGGAGCTCCCGTGTCAATCACTTCCATTCCTCTCATCAACCCGTCTGTAGCACTCATAGCTACAGCTCTAACTCGATTATTTCCCAATAATTGTTGTACCTCACAAGTCACATTAATTTGCTTATCAGCAGTGTCTCGACTCTTGACTATCAAAGCGTTATAAATATAAGGCAACTTGCCCGGAGGAAAAGTGATATCCAGCACAGGTCCGATAATTTGATCAATACGCCCTGCGCTTTTTTCTTCAATTGTAGAAACCCCGGGACGCGAAGTAGTAGGATTGGTTTTCATAATTATCACATAATTGTCAAAAAAAAAAGAAAAATTTCTTTTTTTTTGTTGAATAATGCCAAATCAAATCAAAAAAAAATATCCAAAAATCCAAAAGTCAAAAGGAAATGAATTAGTTAATTCAAAAAATAAAGAAAAGGGGACTAGTACTTGATTTCGTTGCCCAAGCGAATCCCATTCAATCGTTTACTCATGGAATGAGTCCGTTGGAAAGTTCAATCAATCTTTTTTTTCATATACATTTCACCTTTTGTGAAGGATCTGTGCCTACTCTACTTTCCTACCTAGGACTTCGATATATAAAATATATACTACTGTGAAGCATAGATTGCTGTCAACTTAAGAACTTCTCAAATTCTAAAATAAGATTAGGGATTGGTTTGGGTTGCGCTATATCTATCAAAAAGTATACAATAATGATGGATTTGGTAAATCAAATCCATGCTTTAATAACAAACCATGTTAACTTACCACAACAACAAATCAATTCTTATTGAATTCTTATAGTAGAATTACTATAAGATAGAGCGTACACAGGGTGTACGCTTTATATACGAATGAAACATATTCATTAACTTAAGCATACTCTCTTTTTTATTTAATCAGTTAATATTAATTGAATATCCTTCTTTTTAAATTAAGATTTTTGCAAAGGTTTGATTTACGCCTAATGCATATCGAGTAGACCCTGTCATTGCGAGAATTCTTAATTCATGAGTTGTAGGGAGGGACTTATGTCACCACAAACAGAAACTAAAGCAAGTGTTGGATTTAAAGCCGGTGTTAAGGATTATAAATTGACTTATTACACCCCGGAGTACGAAACCAAGGATACTGATATCTTGGCAGCATTCCGAGTAACTCCTCAGCCCGGGGTTCCGCCTGAAGAAGCAGGAGCTGCAGTAGCTGCGGAATCTTCTACTGGTACATGGACAACTGTTTGGACTGATGGACTTACCAGTCTTGATCGTTACAAAGGACGATGCTATCACATCGAGCCCGTTCCTGGGGAGGAAAGTCAATATATCTGTTATGTAGCTTATCCATTAGACCTATTTGAAGAGGGTTCTGTTACTAACATGTTTACTTCCATTGTGGGTAACGTATTTGGTTTCAAAGCCCTACGCGCTCTACGTTTGGAGGATCTACGAATTCCTCCTACTTATTCAAAAACTTTCCAAGGCCCGCCTCATGGTATCCAAGTTGAAAGGGATAAGTTGAACAAGTATGGTCGTCCTTTATTGGGATGTACTATTAAACCCAAATTGGGATTATCCGCGAAAAATTACGGTAGAGCGTGTTATGAGTGTCTACGCGGTGGACTTGATTTTACCAAAGATGATGAAAACGTAAACTCACAACCATTTATGCGCTGGAGAGACCGTTTTGTCTTTTGTGCCGAAGCTATTTATAAAGCACAGGCCGAAACCGGTGAAATCAAGGGGCATTATTTGAATGCGACTGCAGGTACATGCGAAGAAATGATTAAGAGAGCTGTATTTGCGAGGGAATTAGGGGTTCCTATTGTAATGCATGACTACTTAACCGGAGGATTCACCGCAAATACTAGTTTGTCTCATTATTGCCGCGACAACGGCCTACTTCTTCACATTCACCGAGCAATGCATGCAGTTATTGATAGACAGAAAAATCATGGTATGCATTTCCGTGTATTAGCTAAAGCATTGCGTATGTCTGGGGGAGATCATATCCACTCCGGTACAGTAGTAGGGAAGTTAGAAGGGGAACGCGAAATGACTTTAGGTTTTGTTGATCTATTGCGCGATGATTTTATTGAAAAGGATCGTGCTCGCGGTATCTTTTTCACTCAGGATTGGGTATCCATGCCAGGTGTTATACCGGTTGCTTCAGGGGGTATTCATGTTTGGCATATGCCAGCTCTGACCGAAATCTTTGGAGACGATTCTGTATTACAATTTGGTGGAGGAACTTTAGGACACCCTTGGGGGAATGCACCTGGTGCAGCAGCTAATCGGGTGGCTTTAGAAGCTTGTGTACAAGCTCGTAACGAAGGGCGCGATCTTGCTCGTGAAGGTAATGAAATTATCCGACAAGCTTGCAAATGGAGTCCTGAACTAGCCGCAGCTTGTGAAGTATGGAAGGCGATCAAATTCGATTTCGCGCCGGTAGATACCATTGATTAAGTAGATATAAAGAAGGTTTAAACAAAAAAGAAGCGAAATAGAAAGAAAAAATTCAGTTACGAAATGCAGTAATTCTTCCTTATTCTTCTAATTGATTGCAATTAAATTCGGCTCAATCTTTTTTTTTCTAAAAAAAAGATTGAGCCGAATTTAAATAGATCTTGATATGATTATGAAACTTGACAAATCGAGATTCTTCTATTCTATATATCTAGAATATAGAAAGGTATAATACAATAAACAAATAAAAAGAAAAATAGAGTATTATCATACGATAATGGAATCAAATACGCAGTATTTACAGAAAAGAGCCTTCGTTTATTGGGAAAGAATCAATATACTTCTAATGTCGAATCGGGATTCACTAAGACAGAGATAAAGCATTGGGTCGAACTCTTCTTTGGTGTTAAGGTAGTAGCTGTGAATAGCCATCGACTACCCGGAAAGGGTAGAAGAATGGGACCTATTCTGGGACATACAATGCATTACAGACGTATGATCATTACCCTTCAACCGGGCTATTCTATTCCACTTCTACTTTTTCATTAAATTTAATCAATGAAATTCAAGGGTATTCTGAAAAAGGTATTTCTTTCATTTTCACAATTGCTTTCTTTTGAATCCAATTTTCAGTTTGATTAGAAGGATAGAAAGGTCATGAGAGTGGGAAAAGCAAAATCTAAATTTTTTAATTAGTTTCCCTTTTTTGCAATTTTCTTATTATTCATTCCATTCATTTTTTTCTTTTTCAAACTAAAAAATACAATAGTCAATATTCCTTATAATAGATATACTTAATTATATCTTAAGAATCTTAAGATATATTTCGAATAGATAGAAATAGTAAATTTGAATTGAGACATCTATTCTATGACGGATTTTCCCTCTATTTTCGTGCCTTTAACAGGCTTAGTATTGCCGGCATTTGGAATGGCTTTTTTATTTCTTTATCTGCAGGAAAATAAAATTGTCTAGAATGGGTGGGGCAAAATTTTCTCAATGTATTTTCAGGATCATAATACAGGTATTTTTTAGTGTAAGTAATATAATAGGGTACGTAGCTCTTTATACACACAAATGAAAAACGTCTATGGATGCAGATAGGCTACAAGCATAAATGCATGCATATGCGTAGCCGAGTATAGTGAAGTGGATCCACGAATTTTTTTTTTGAATAGAAAATCAATGTATCTAACCAATTTTTTTCACAGGAGTACTAGCTGCTGAAGGTGATTTCAGAATCAAAAAAAGTAAAGTCAAAATCATTTAGCTTATTCTCTCAATTTCAATTAACCGCTGTTGGATTTAGTATATCTAATATGAATTGGCGATCAGAACACATATGGATAGAACTCCTAAAAGGTTCTCGAAAAAGAGGTAATTTTTTCTGGGCCTGTATTCTTTTTCTAGGTTCATTGGGATTCTTAACGGTTGGGGCTTCCAGTTATCTTGGTAAGAATATGATATCTGTATTTCCATCTCAACAAATTCTTTTTTTTCCACAGGGGATCGTGATGTCTTTCTACGGAATCGCGGGCCTATTCATTAGCTCCTATTTGTGGTGCACTATTTTGTGGAATGTAGGAAGTGGTTATGACCGATTCGATAGAAAAGAGGGAATAGTGTGCATTTTTCGTTGGGGATTCCCTGGAATAAAACGTCGCGTCTTCTTTCGATTCCTTGTGCGGGATATCCAATCACTTAGAATTCAGGTTAAAGAGGGTCTTTATCCTCGTCGTATCCTTTATATGGAAATCCGGGGCCACGGGGTCATTCCCTTGACTCGTACTGATGAGAAGTTTTTTACTCCACGAGAAATTGAACAAAAAGCTGCCGAATTAGCCTATTTCTTGCGCGTACCAATTGAAGTATTTTGAGTGCCAATTGCAATTTTTTTTTTTTTCAATTGTAAGGGGATTCCCAAGTATTTATCTAAAGGAAGGAACAAACTCGGATAAGAGAAAATTGCTTCTAATTTGTTTTGTCCAAGTGAGATATATGGCATAATTTAGATCTAAGAAAGAACCCAATAGAAAGAAATTCCACTAATATACAAAAAGAGAAATAGATACAAACACAAGGTCTCAAACCTTGTTATAGAATTTTTGTTTTGCTTCAAAGAAAAGAACTATCATATAGAGTCAGCGAATGAAATAGAGTCAGCGAATGAAGTGGATTCATTAATAACTCAATTTACAGATCAAAAATGAAAAAAAAGAAAGCATTGCCTTCTTTCCTATATCTTGTATTTATCGTACTTTTACCCTGGGTAGTTTCTTTCTCTTTTAACAAATGTCTGGAACTTTGGATTAAGAATTGGTGGAATACCAGGCAATCCGAAACTCTCTTAACTGATATTCAAGAGAAAAGGATTCTAGAAGGATTTATAGAATTAGAAGAACTTTTTTTCTTGGACGAAATGATAAAAGAGAAACCGAAGACACATGTACAAAAACCTCCTATAGGAATACACAAGGAAATAATACAATTGGCCGAAATAGATAATGAGGATCATCTCCATATCATTTTGCATTTCTCGACGAATCTAATCTGTTTGGCTATTCTAAGTGGTTCTTTTTTTCTGGGTAAAGAGGAACTTGTCATTTTGAATTCTTGGGTTCAGGAATTCTTCTATAACTTAAATGACTCAACAAAAGCTTTTTTTATTCTTTTAGTCACAGATTTTTTTGTTGGATTTCACTCCACCCGCGGTTGGGAACTACTAATTCGTTGGGTCTACAACGATCTTGGATGGGCTCCTAACGAGCAAATTTTCACTATTTTTGTTTGTAGTTTTCCCGTGATTCTAGACACGTTTTTGAAATTTTGGGTCTTTTTTTGTTTAAACCGTCTATCTCCTTCGCTTGTAGTAATTTATTATTCAATTAGTGAAGCATAAACTCACTTATTGGATTTCTTAATATTAATCAAATTCGCGTCTTTCTTCCTTTAGAAGGAAAGCGTTTTCCTTTTTAGCAAAATTCTTTCTATTTCTACCTGCTCAAGGTATTCATCATTCCAGTACAACTATTGCAGTAGAATGACAACAGACTCGTGTATAGGGAACTAGATTAGGTTAGCTACCTATCTAATTTATTGTAGAAATTCCGGGATCCGCGATTGGACATGGAAAATAGAAATACTTTTTCTTGGTTAAAGGAACAGATGATTCGATCGATTTCTGTATCGATCATGATATACGTAATAACTCGGACATCCATTTCAAATGCATATCCCATTTTTGCGCAACAGGGTTATGAAAACCCGCGGGAAGCAACTGGACGAATTGTATGTGCTAATTGCCATTTAGCTAATAAGCCCGTGGATATTGAAGTTCCCCAAGCTGTGCTTCCCGATACTGTATTTGAGGCAGTTCTTCGAATCCCTTATGATATGCAGCTGAAACAAGTTCTTGCTAATGGGAAAAAGGGAGGGTTGAATGTAGGTGCTGTTCTTATTTTGCCCGAGGGATTCGAATTAGCGCCGCCCGACCGTATTTCTCCTGAGTTGAAAGAAAAGATAGGAAATCTATCTTTTCAGAGTTATCGTCCCAATAAAAAAAATATTCTTGTGATAGGCCCTGTTCCCGGTAAGAAATATAGTGAAATTGTCTTTCCCATTCTTTCCCCCGATCCCGCTACGAAAAAAGACGTTCATTTCTTAAAATATCCCATATATGTAGGGGGAAACCGAGGAAGGGGACAAATCTATCCTGATGGTAGCAAAAGTAACAATACGGTTTATAATGCTACGTCAACAGGCATAGTAAAAAAAATACTACGTAAA